AGAGCACGAAAAATGGAACGTTTCTTATCCCAACCTTTTTTCGTAGCAGAAGTATTTACAGGTTCCCCAGGGAAATATGTTGGTCTAGCAGAAACAATTAGAGGGTTTCAATTGATTCTTTCTGGAGAATTAGATAGTCTTCCTGAACAAGCCTTTTATTTGGTGGGTAATATCGATGAAGCTACTGCGAAGGCTGCGAACTTTTAAATGGAGAACAAATTCAAGAAATGACTTTAAATCTTTGTGTACTGACCCCCAATCGAACTGTTTGGGATTCAGAAGTGAAGGAAATTATTTTATCTACTAATAGTGGACAAATTGGGGTATTAAAAAATCATGCGCCTATTGCCACAGCTTTAGATATAGGTATTTTGAGAATACGACTTAACGACCAATGGTTAACGATGGCTCTGATGGGCGGTTTTGCTAGAATAGGCAATAATGAGATCACTATTTTAGTAAATGATGCGGAAAAGGGTAGTGACATTGATCCACAAGAAGCACAACAAACTCTAAAAATAGCAGAAGCTAACTTGAATAAGGCTGAAGGGAAAAGACAAACAATTGAGGCAAATCTTGCTCTCCGACGAGCTCGGACACGAGTAGAGGCTATCATAGAGGCTATCAATAGGATCTCGTAACAAGTTGGTCCAGCAAAATAATTAAAAATTGAAAAAAAAAAAATAGAAAAAGATAGAAAATTACAATAAAAAAAGAAAGGGTGAGTAGAAAAACTTATTAGATACCGGAATCAATGGTATCTAATAAGTTCTATCTATACCTTACCTACTATTGGATTTGAACCAATGACTCCTGCCGTATGAAAGCAATACTCTAACCACTGAGTTAAGTAGGTCATTTATCATCCTAAATAAAAAAAAGTACCCATCTATCAATGGATTATAAATCTTATATTACTTATAAACAATACCAACGCACTATCAATCAAAGAGATTCGATCATGTAATATTAATCTTAATCTTGACAAGAATTTATTTATCGAATATGATAAAATATGTATCAAAAGCACAAGGGCTATAGCTCAGTTGGTAGAGCACCTCGTTTACACACGCGCCAATGTTTTTTTTTTCATAGGAGTCCATCATGTAATTAAAAGAGTTGATCTTATTGAGAAATCCATGTCTTACTCCAGGAATAAAATAAGAGAACAATAGCCTGACAAAGGATTTAGACGTGAAATAAAATCCATAATGGATTTGAGATATTGATAAGGTGAATACTTAATCTATTCAATGCTAGGCAAATGAGTCTAGGGACCTCAAAAAAATTCTCTTTTCTTCCTATCTTATGAACTTTAAGGTGTATGAAGTTTCATTTCCTATTTGATATTTTTATTTAAGTAGGTTGATAGAGAGTCCATTTAACTTTAGTTGATCCAGGCCAAAAGCAGACCTACGTCAGGATAACCTTCTTCTTTGAAAAACTTTGGTAGTGCTCTTAGATTAAAATCTAAAAAAAAAAAAATAAATCAGAGCACAGGGAGTCATTTCCTTTTTCTTTGTGTAAAGAAAAAAGATGGTAGACTAATTGATATTTCTATCAGTTAATGAAAAAGCCCAATGCAAAAAAAAATGCACGTTGGGTTTTTAAAACAATTCAAATCATTTTGATAATAATAGTTTGATCTGTTTTACCGAGAAGGTCTACGGTTCGAGTCCGTATAGCCCTAATATTGCTACCTATACTACTCAGATTTATTCAGATTTCTATTTAGTATCTAGAATATCAAATCTATTTGATATAGTATTTACTACTATATTAATAGTATATGGGATACTAAATACTCCATACTTGTAATACTACTAGTTTAAATATACTATAACTATTTTTAGTAGTATTAAAAATGAATCAAATTCTATTTGAATAGATTAATATTGGATAGACTAATATTTCTATTAGTATACTCAGATACTAGTATGAATTTGATCCGAAATAATGTAAATTTAATAAAATAAAAAGCATTTCTATTTAGATTAGATTCATTTTCATTAATCTAATAATTTGAAAATTTCAATTCAAATCGACTAAGAAAAGAATCCGGTATATTTTAGATTTTGCACATTCATAGGAGTACATTTATGTTTTTGCTTTATGAATATGATATTTTTTGGACATTTCTAATAATATCGATCTTTATTCCTATTTTGGCATTTCTGATTTCTGGAATTTTAGCTCCAATTAGAAAAGGGCCAGAAAAACTTTCGAGTTATGAATCTGGGATAGAACCAATGGGCGATGCTTGGTTACAATTTCAAATACGTTATTATATGTTTGCTCTAGTTTTTGTTGTTTTTGATGTTGAAACGGTCTTTCTTTACCCATGGGCAATGAGTTTTGATGTATTGGGGGTATCCGTATTTCTAGAAGCTTTCATCTTCGTGCTTATCCTAATTGTTGGTTTAGTTTATGCATGGCGGAAGGGAGCATTAGAATGGTCTTAATTCTTGAATATTTAGACAATTAAACAAAACATTGAGAC